GAGCACGAAAAATTGAGCGTTTCTTATCACAACCTTTTTTCGTAGCAGAAGTATTTACGGGCTCGCCCGGCAAATATGTTGGTTTAGCAGAAACAATTAGAGGGTTTCAATTGATCCTTTCCGGAGAATTAGACAGTCTTCCTGAACAGGCTTTTTATTTGGTCGGTAACATCGACGAAGCTACCGCGAAAGCTATGAACTTAGAAATGGAGAGCAAATTAAAGAAATGACCTTAAATCTTTGTGTACTGACTCCTAATCGAAGTGTTTGGAATTCAGAAGTAAAAGAAATCATTTTATCTACTAATAGTGGCCAAATTGGCGTATTACCAAACCATGCCCCTACTGCTACAGCGGTAGATATAGGAATTTTAAGAATACGCCTTAACGACCAATGGTTAACAATGGCTCTGATGGGCGGTTTTGCTAGAATAGGCAATAATGAGATTACTATTTTAGTAAATGATGCTGAGAGGGGTAGTGACATTGATCCACAAGAAGCTCAGAAAACTCTTGAAATAGCAGAAGCTAACTTGAGGAAAGCGGAAGGAAAGAGACAAGTAATTGAAGCAAATTTAGCTCTTAGACGAGCTAGGACACGAGTCGAGGCTAGCAATACGATTTCTTCGTAACCAGTCGGTGTGGCTGTCCGAATAAGCATAATCATAAGAAGTTTTATTTATACACCCTTTAGAATCTATATATAGAAAATATCATACATATTTATTTTTATTTTGTTAATTCAATCAAATAAATAAAAATAATAAAGATAATGAAGTTATTAGTCTTAATAATCCAAGGGTGAGTAGAAAAACTTATTAGATACCAGAGTGAAGGGTATCTAATAAGTTTTACCTACTATTGGATTTGAACCAATGACTCCCGCCGTATGAAAGCAATACTCTAACCACTGAGTTAAGTAGGTCTTTTATCATTACAAAGAGGACTAAATATAACTATATCATAGATTGATTATAAATCGAAAATTGCTTATAAGCAATATCAATCAAACAGATCAAAGAGCTATGATGTTGGATCGTGGAATATTTATCTTGACAAGAAATTATCTACATGATAAAATATCAAGCATAAACACAAGGGTTATAGCTCAGTTAGGTAGAGCACCTCGTTTACACGCGCGCCAATGTTTTTCAGGGGAGTCCATCATACAATCAAAAGAATTAATCTTTTTGAGAAATCGATGTCTTACTCTATTACTTGTTTTGATGAGGAAACAAAACAAGAGAACAGTAGCCTGACATTTAGTTCTAGTTCGGTCCCATTCAAGTGTTCATTTATTTACCAAATAGAACCCATTATTGATTTGAGATATTGATAGGGTGAATACCCAGCCTATTCAATGCTAGGCATAATGAGTATAAGGGCCTCAAATAATCTCTTTTCGTCCTATGAACTTTAAGGTGTATGAAGTTTCATATTGGATTCTTTAAGCAGAACGATAGAGACTTCATTTCATTTTGAAATTTATCTAGGCCAAAGGCAGACCTACGTCAAGATAACTCTTCTTTGAAACACTTTGGTAGTGCTTTTGAATCAAAGTTCAAAAAAATAATGAATCGGAGCACATGGAACCATTTTCTTTCTATCAAGAAAAAATATGGTGGACTAACTTATATTTCTATCAGTTAATGAAAGAGCCCAATGCAAAAAAAAAAATGCATGTTGGGTCTTTGAACCAGTTCAAATCATTTTGAGAATAAAAAGTTTGATCTGTTTTACCGAGAAGGTCTACGGTTCGAGTCCGTATAGCCCTACTAAAAATTATATACTATCGAATGACTATTACTAATTTATTAAACTATATAATTTAATAAGTTAGTAATATTTTATTTGGTTATTGTTTAGAACCGATCAGTTGGCTCTTTTCAAAAAAAAAAAATAGATTAATAATCTAACCAACCAACTTCCAATTGAATGAAAGAAGTGGATCTAGGAACACCCTACTTAACTTTAACTATGATTTGTTTACCAGAATTTTATTTGTAAACAAGTCTGGGTTTGAATTTGAAAAGTCTCTTTGGCAAATTTCATTGGAAATATTTTCAAAGAGACTTTTCAAATTCCTATACCTTACCTACCAAAGCATAAAACACGTAGTCTTTTCTTTCCTTCTACAATCAATAGAAACTACTCTGTCCGAATTCAAATTAAATAACATATACCAAGATGATTCCAATTTTGAAATCGAAATTATTAAACATTCTCTTACGCGTGAATTCTCTCTTCTAAGAACCTAACAAATAACAAAAAAATTATAATTCAATTTGGAATTTTTTTTTTTTTGTTTAGTTAGAAAAAATCGAGGTGAAAGTGAGAAAGTTTTCTTTGTATATGTATAAGAGAAGAACGATAAATAGACTTCTATCTAATTAAAAGTGGAATGGAAAACAAAAAAAGTAAAGAAAATTCCAGTAAATCATTCTTGAAACGAGACACCTCCCGCAGTAAACAAACGAAACTCCGTTAGGTGGTTCACTCAA